CACGGGTTCAAATCCCGTCCCCGCATCTCAAATTTTAATTTTTACCCTAAATTAGGGATTTTTTTTGAAAGGGAATTCTATACTAATTAGAACAAGATCCTTTGGAGCGGATAGCGGGAATCGAACCCGCGTCTTCTCCTTGGCAAGGAGATATTTTACCATTCAACCATATCCGCATTTCTTTTTTCTTGATGAAGAGGACATCTTTGTGAACAGCTATAGCTATGATATATAGTGTTTATATATATAGAATATATATCTTTTAGAAGATAAAAAAAAAGAGTAGGGTATAGTAGGGTATAAACAAATAAGAGATCCCAATTGATTCAATTGATTTTATAGTTTATATATTTTCATTTTAAACTATTTAAATTTAAAACTGTAGAATATGAAATCCATTTTTATTCTATTTTCATTAATGTTCTATTTCATTCTATTGAAGAATTCTAAAATAAGTTGACCCCTCCCCCTCCCTAAAATTTCAATTCTATTGAATTTATTCTTTGTCTTTATTTGTATTTGATATTTTGGAGACTTCTATTGAACTTTTATTTTGTTTGTGTATTGACCGAGAATAGGTCTCGCAATCCAGAAGAATTGGGTGGTAGGAGGGGGGGCCCTCTTTTTTATCTTGAACGAATAAATAAGTTTACGAAATAAGTGAATTAAGGATACCTACTAGAAATACTAATCCAATCCATAATGATGTGCCGGAAAATACAATATTTTTGTTACTTGACCACCCATCAGGAGAAGAAAAAACAACGGGGACACTAATTACTAAAATAAATGAAATAGCAATTAACGCAAAAACAGCTAATTGAAAAGCAATAGTCATGTTTCTAATCCTCCAAGTTACCGACAAATAAAGTACTCTACTCTATATCAGTCAAAAATTTTAAATGTAAAAAAAAAAAAAAAATACTACAATATTTTAGGATTGTCTCTTTAGGAGAGATGGCCGAGTGGTTGATAGCTCCGGTCTTGAAAACCGGTATAGTTTGCCAAGAACTATCGAGGGTTCGAATCCCTCTCTCTCCTTTTTCCGCGAATCTTTTTCTGTACCTATAAATTTTAGGTATTTATGAATCGACTACTATCATAAAGAAGAATGGCTCGGCTAGATGGGATAGCCGAGCCGTAAAAAAAAGATTCAATCTAATTGAAAAGAAACGACATAAAAAGAAAACTTTGAAAAAAATCTCTTAATTTCACTTAGTTGACCCAACAAATCAAGATGTATTGTAGAATCGAATGGATTGCTACTTTAAAAGAGTGGATCCTTTAGTTCAATTAATTAAGAGGAGTCATGGAAAGAACAGGTTCAAAATCACGATCAATCCCCTTTTCAAATCCGGCTGCAGCGGCACGAGCTCTTCCCGCGTGCCATAAATGACCTACGAAAAAGAAGAATCCGAGAACAAAATGAGAAGTCGCTAACCAACTTCTCGGAGAGACATAATTGACTGCATTGATTTCGGTCGCCACCCCACCTACTGAATTTAACGAACCTAAAGGTGCGTGAGTCATATATTCTGCGGACCGTCGTTCTTGCCAAGGTTGTATATCCTTTTTCAACCTACTCAAGTCCAAACCATTTGGACCCCTTAATGATTCTAACCAAGGGGCACGAAGATCCCAAAAACGCATAGTTTCACCCCCAAAAATGATTTCTCCGGTAGGAGAACGCATTAGATATTTACCTAAACCAGTAGGCCCTTGTGCGGATCCAATGTTAGCTCCAAGACGTTGGTCTCTAACAAGAAAAGTAAAAGCTTGAGCTTGAGAGGCTTCTGGTCCAGTGGGTCCATAAAACTCACTTGGATAAGCTGTATTATTGAACCAGACAAAACAACAAGCAATGAATCCAAACACAGCTAAGGCCCCTAAACTATAAGACAAGTAAGCTTCTCCAGACCATACAAAAGCACGACGAGCCCATGCAAAAGGTTTGGTTAATATATGCCAGATTCCACCACAAATACAAATAAAACCTAACCAGACATGTCCGCCAATGATATCTTCCAAATCATCTACACTAACAATCCATCCTTCTCCGCCAAAAGGAGATTTTAATAAATAACCAAAGATAACATTTGGACTAAGGGTTAAGTTGGTAATTTTTCTAACATCTCCGCCCCCGGGAGCCCAAGTATCATATACGCCCCCCCAAAAAACAGCCTTAAATACTAGTAGAAAAGCACCTAAACCTAACAATATTAGGTGAATACCTAATATAGTTGTCATTTTATTTCTATCTTTCCATACATAACCAAAAAAAGGAAAAGATTCCTCAAGAGTCTCAGGTCCTAGAAGGGCATGAAAAATACCCCCAAACCCCAATACCGCAGAAGAAATTAAGTGAAGTACACCAGATACAAAATATGGAAAGGTGTCTATAACTTCTCCACCGGGCCCTACCCCCCAACCTAGAGTTGCTAGGTGAGGAAGTAAAATTAATCCTTGTTCGTACATTGGTTTTTCCGGTACAAAATGAGCCACTTCAAATAAGTTCATAGCTCCGGCCCAGAATACGATTAATCCAGCATGAGCTACATGAGCTCCCAAAAGCTTTCCAGATAAATTGATAAGTCGTGCATTTCCAGACCACCAAGCGAAACCAGTTGTTTCTTGGTTACGACCAGCTAAATCTAAAGTTCCATTAAAGAGCGTTTCCACGGGGTAGAACCTCCTCGGGGAATATAAGGTTTTCATGAGGCTGATCTTGAGCCGCCATCCAAGCACGAATACCTTCGTTTAAAAGAATATTTTTAGTGTAGAAAGTCTCAAATTCAGGGTCTTCCGCGGCACGGATTTCCTGAGAAACAAAGTCATAAGCACGCAGGTTCACAGCCAAACCGACTACTCCAAGAGCGCTCATCCATAAACCGGTTACTGGTACAAATAACATAAAGAAATGTAACCAACGTTTATTGGAAAAAGCAACCCCAAAGATTTGTGACCAAAAGCGGTTAGCCGTAACCATGGAATAAGTCTCTTCAGCTTGAGTTGGGTTAAAAGCCCGGAATGTATTTGCACCATCACCATCCTCAAATAAAGTATTTTCCACAGTAGCACCATGAATAGCGCATAGCAGAGCTGCACCCAATACACCGGCAACTCCCATCATATGAAATGGGTTTAGTGTCCAATTATGAAATCCTTGAAAAAACAATATGAATCGAAAAATAGCTGCTACACCAAAACTTGGCGCAAAAAACCAACCAGACTGACCTAGGGGATAAATTAGAAATACAGAAACAAAAACTGCAATTGGACCAGAAAATGCGATTGCATTATAAGGTCTCAATTGCACAGATCGAGCAAGCTCAAATTGGCGTAACATAAAACCTATTAGTGCAAAAGCGCCGTGGAGAGCAACAAAAGTCCACAGACCACCTAATTGACACCAACGAGTAAAATCTCCTTGTGCTTCAGGACCCCATAGTAACAATAAGGAATGTGCTAAACTATTAGCTGGAGTAGAAACTGCTGCAGTTAAAAAGTTACATCCTTCCAAATATGAACTAGCCAATCCATGAGTATACCATGATGTTACAAAAGTTGTACCTGTGAACCAACCGCCTAAAGCAAAATAGGCACAAGGAAAGAGCAATAGACCAGACCAACCTACAAAAACAAAACGGTCCCTCCGTAACCAGTCATCCATAATATCAAATAAATCATTTTCTTCTTTGGTAAATTTACCAAGGGCTATAGTCATAGCAATCCTCCTATTCAACTAATTTCACCATTGTGGAACAATTCATAGTATCATTTTTGGGGCCTTTGAAGTGAAGTTTTTCTCATTTCTGTATATTTTTTCGTACACTGCCCCTTCTAATCTACTGTGGCTTGGGAATAAAAATTGGTTTCCATTCCCTAACTTAGGTAAATTCCTAAACTTATTTTGATTCCTCTTTTTTTGTCTTAACTATTGAAAAAAAAAAACTCACACGAACCTTGCTTGAATTTTTGGATAATTCATCAATCTGCTCGATATTGCTAGATATATAGCAATTTCATTATAGAAATAGAATTCTATTTCTGTTTCTATTATAATTAGAAATCGTCTATTTATAGGTCTAAAAGCATATTCTCAAAAGAAAAAAACTTTAATAATTTATTAAAATTCTAAAAAAAAATAGATAGAATAAGGATCTACAAATAAAAAGCTATTCTAATAAAAAAATAAAATATAAATAAAGTACAAATAGAATAAATGAAACTAAATCTTGCTTTTTTGAATCAAAAAAAGATATTTTCTATTTGTTTATCTCTTTTATATTTTTTTATGTCTTTTATATTGTATTATGACTTTGAAAAAATTTTTCTGTGTAGGCGCGAGAAATCAAAATTGAATAATTTAATCTTTTATCAAAAATAAGAATAAATATATATATATATATAAGAATAAATATATATATATATTGACAGATCTTTTCGGATTCCAACAAGAAACAAATAGAAATAGAATAGAAAAAAACGAGATCTATTGTTTCAATTTAATCTCTCCCGAATTTAAATATCAAAATAGTGAATAGAGTCCTGATTCTATGAGTTAGGTTCACTTACTTTTTTGGAAAAACTTTTTTTTTTTTTTTACTTTCAATTCAAAATTATAATAAGATAAGAGTATTATTCTTATACTGTTACGTTATTAATCTTTAATTTGAAATAAAAAAAAATCTTAAATTAGATAGTTTTTATTCGAAAAAAAAAAATTAACTAATTCCTCTATGTTCAATCTTTTGAATTCTATTTTTCGAATTTGAAAAAAAAAAATTCAATATACCAAACTTCGAGAATCCTTATTCAAATCAAATAAAGACTACGATTTTCAATTCATGATTTTTATGAATCCAAAACAGAGCCCCTTATCAGATTTGAACCGATGACTTACGCCTTACCATGGCGTTACTCTACCACTGAGTTAAAGGGGCTTTTTTTTTTTTTGAATTAATGAATTGATGCCTAACTCTAAATAATAAAAAAAGATTCCTAAATTAGAAAGCAAAAGGATTGTTATAATTGGTCAGTCTACAGGCGGAAAAGTAAATAATTTATACAAAAAAAGCGAGTCAAACTAGTAAATAGAAGATAAATCCGGTTTTTTTTCTAAAAAGATCAATATAATGGATCTTTTCAAGCTAAAACTTATAAAACTTAATTAAATTATCTCCCCTAATAAAAAGATTCAGGTATATTCATAAATATACCTTAATCAAAGTGACTTCGCACTAATTAATGTAATTTGTATCTAATTAAAAAATTAGATTAATTAGATTCGATGACGAAAATCTTACGTGAATTAGAATTCAATAAAAAATAATTTGATAAAAAATGCATCTTTTGACTCCTAATATCCTATTTTTAACTTTATGATTTGTTAATCTTTTGGTCAAGATTTAAAAAAATCTCTTTTATCTATCTTAACAATAAGTAAATCAATGTAGGTTTGGTTTTCTGGAAGACCAATCACTGCCATAGAGTCTCTTTGAAATCAAATCACACAATTTCATTATATTGACAATTTCAAAAAAGTGAACATACTATGTTGATAGGATGCTTGATAGAGATACAAATGTGCCCCCATCGTCTAGCGGTTCAGGACATCTCCCTTTCACGGAGGCAGCGGGGATTCGAATTCCCCTGGGGGTAGGGTATTACGAAAGGAAGTTGATTATGAATTATTCATAAGTTTGAAAAGGATTCTTCCTGGGTCGATGCCCGAGCGGTTAATGGGGACGGACTGTAAATTCGTTGGCACTATGTCTACGCTGGTTCAAATCCAGCTCGGCCCAAAAATTCACTTTTTCAAGGATCCTCCATAAAAAAAGAAAAAAAAAAAAAAGAATAAATAAGCAAATCCGTTATTTATTTTTAGACAAAAAAACTTGTAATTTAGGGATCAATCTATATTTTTATATAGATTCTAAATTATCTAGTAGAAAATGAAATAAAAAGAAAGAGTAATGGAAAAGAAATAATTAGCAATCGAGTTAGATTTGAAATAAGAAAACAAGCTGATTAAAAATAGGTGCCCCTAACAAAAGTGTATGTCCATGAACATAGGAGTCAATAGATTTTTCTATTGTACCCACCTCCATCTACTGTGATTTTTTCTATTTACATTTGAAATTAAAAAAGAAAGATTACAAAAATATTTCAATACAATTAATTAATTCCATAAAAAATCATATGTTGTATCATTTCCATTTTCTTTTTCTGGGATTGTAGTTCAATTGGTCAGAGCACCGCCCTGTCAAGGCGGAAGCTGCGGGTTCGAGCCCCGTCAGTCCCGAAGATATAAATAAAGAATTGAATAAAAAACTACATTAATTCAACTCCCCTCTTTTTTTAAGAGAAGAGGAGACAAATTGCCTAAAAAAATTTAAAAAGCTGTCCCAAATTTCATTTTCAGTTGTCCTTCTTTTTTTATTCCTTCCAGTCAATTTATATATAATGTTTTTAAAGTAAAAAATAAAGTAAAAAACTCGATCGTTCTCTATAACTCATAACTCAATTCATTACTTTTTTTTGTCTAGGTCTGATGAAAGACTCTTTTTATTGCTATCTAAAGACTCGAATTTTATAATTCGATATGGATAAAAAATCTTTCTGTGTTATACTATTCCATTTTCGACGACGAATTGATTTGATAACTCAGATATTGTTATTCATAATATAGGTATTATTCGATATCATCGAGCTGAGATCCATCCCATTTAATTTAGCGACGAAAGATTCATCATCTCTATGGGATTAAATCCCGAAGTTATTGTAAAGTAAAAAAAAAAGGAAAAGATAACCTATGGAAGTTAATATTCTCGCTTTTATTGCTACTGCACTCTTCATTCTAGTTCCTACTGCTTTTTTGCTTATAATATACGTCAAAACTGTTAGTCAAAGTAATTAATTTTAATAAAGGTGAACTTTTAAAATTCACCTTTATGATACTTATTAAGTTCTTCTAAATGATAAATCATTGGGAAATTGAGTTCTATTTCAAGACTTATATCAAAGAAGCGGACGACAATCTCTCGTCTTATATGCGATAGGAGAGCGGCATAGTAGAAAGAACTAGACAATTTTTTCTAGGTCTTTCTACTAGAACTATCCTTTTTTCTAATTTGATTATTTCAATTTACTATCGAAAGAGAGAAAAGGATTACTATAGAATAGTCATTCTAACTAGATAGAATCAATCACGAACGGAATCTTTTTTTATTCCATTTTTTATTAAAAAAAATCGTAACCTTGATAAAGTGTTTGCAGAACAATCTAAATTAATAGAGTTTTTTTTTTATCAACGCAATTAGTCAATTAATAAATAGTACCCTTATAATCCACTTCTTCCCCATACTACGAGTGAAAGGGAAAATGTAAAAACTACCATTAAAGCAGCCCAAGCGAGACTTACTATATCCATATATATTCTGCCCTCGAACATTAAAAAAAAAATTCTAGTTTTGGTCAATTGTTCAATAAAAATAGTAAGATTACTTTGAAAGAGTAAAAAAAAAGATTAAAAATACAAATTATATAGTTTGTATTCCAATAGATTTGAGGTAATGAAAAAGTTTAAAAAGACAAATTTAATTTAAAAATAGAAGACCCACTTTTTTTATATTCCTAATAAAATTGGAAAAGATGAAGAAAAAAAAATCTATAGGAAAACCTTTGGTTTAAGTTGAATATTTCAAAAATAATAAATTTATTGTTTTGAATTATAAATAATAATAAGAAAGTAGAAAAGTATAGAAGAATAAAAAAAACACTCGTTGCTTAATTATTCTTCATTAAGACGAACCCCAAAAAGATATTTTTTTTACTTCGTTTTTTTTTTTTTTTTTATTATTTGTCTATTTGACATGTAAAATTCTTTATTCACTTAATTTTATTAATTGACTTATATTGATTGATTGACTTACTAAGTATTGACCGAAATTCCTCTACAAAGTCTCTCCAATAGATATTCTGTATCTTGATCGAATTTTATTTAAGATCCATTATATAAACAATAATATTATTAATCTGAACATTATTCAGTATATTAAGATTTATCAATTCTTTTTTTTTTTTTTTTTTTTTTAGTTAATCTTTTTATTTCTATTTATTTCTATAAATTTATTTTTGGAGTTTCAAATTTCATTTCTATTAATATAGAAATGAAATTCGACCATATTCTATTCTAAAAAAAAAAAAAGGAATTCTCATATGTTTTGAATTAATCTCATAGTAAAAATAGTAAAAGTTCGTATCCTTCGCACGATTCTGAACTTAGATTGTTAATTGTTAAATAGGCGGCACCCAGATTTGAACTGGGGAAAAAGGATTTGCAGTCCCCCGCCTTACCACTCGGCCATGCCGCCAAAGCACTAGAAACTTTCTATTGAAAAAATAATGGAATCTTTACTTTTGTAGATAAAAAAAAAATAGTATTTTTTTTTTTGTAAAAAAAAAAGTACACTTAACAAATTTCATTTGTTTTCTATTTATCTTTCTGTTATTTAAATTGAATACTTCTATTATTCCTTTTTTGGTTCTATTGAATCTATTTATTCTATAAATTCTTTCGTTAGATTAGAATAGAACAAACCACACACACTATTGAAATTGAAACTTTATCTTTTTTTTATATTAAAATGAAAATAAAACCAAATGTCAATCTTGAGTTACCAAAATACTAGAAGAATTCGAAGTCGAACCTATAATTTAGGACTGTGAATTTAGGACCGAGTCTTAAATTTGAAGAAGAAATCATATTTCACTAATGCTATATTCTTTTTATTTTTGATTTACCATTTTTATTCTAACAACATAATAGAATATATAAAAACCCTGTAACAGAAAATTTTTTCCAAGAAATATGGATCCCTAAACAAATATCTTATCCTTTTTTACTTTCCAAAAGTATTTCTAACCAGTTAGAGATACTTAGACCGATCCCCTTTATCCATATGTTTAATAAATTCTTTTATATATTGTATACTTTGGAATCTTTTAATCTTTTTTTAGATAAATGAATATTTATTAATGAAAAAAATTCTACCCAATTGGGGTATAAAATTCTCTTTTTTTCTTTATTATTTAGTTAGCAAATATTACATATTAGAATATGTATAATAGTACTTGTAGTTTGATAAGATTTTATGGGATTCTGTAAACAGAATAAAAATTCTATGATTGCCAGATCAATTATAAAAATTGGATTGCAGAAAGAAAGATCCAAAAAAAGATAGAATCTTTATTTATTTTCTTTTTTTTTTTCAATAAATGGGAAATTAAAAATGCTCGTGGATAGAAATGAAGGAATGTCTACAATACCTGGATTTAATCAGATCCAATTTGAAGGATTTTGTCGGTTCATTGGTCAAGGCTTAAAAGAAGAACTTTCGAAGTTTCCAAAAATAGAAGATCCAGATCAAGAAATGGAATTTCAATTATTTGTAGAAAGGCAGAAATTAGTAGAACCTTTGATAAAAGAAAGAGATGCTGTATATGAATCACTTACATATTCTTCGGAATTATATGTATCTGCAGGACTCATTTGGAAAACCAGTCGAAATATGCAAGAGCAAACCATTTTTATTGGCCAAATTCCTTTAATGAATTCCATCGGAACTTTTATAGTAAATGGAATATACAGAATTGTGATCAATCAAATATTGCAAAGCCCAGGTATTTATTACCAGACAGAATTGGACCATAACGGGATTTCTGTTTATACCGGAATAATAATATCGGATTGGGGAGGAAGAGTCAAATTAGAGATAGATAAAAAAGCCAGGATATGGGCTCGTGTGAGTAGGAAACAAAAGATCTCTATTCTAGTTCTATTATCAGCTATGGGTTTGAATCTTCGAGAAATTCTAGAAAATGTTTATTACCCTGAGATCTTCTTGTCTTTTCTGAATGATAAGGAGAAAAAAAAAATGGGTTCAAAAGAGAATTCCATTCTGGAATTTTATCAACAATTTACTTGCGTAGGCGGAGA